ATCCCCAGCAGAACTGTATAATCATTGGTTTTATACCAATGAACAAAAACGAAACAACCTCATCAACGAACTTATCAATCGAATTGAAGCTCTAGACAAGGGGTCTCTTGCTATGGATGTACTCGAAAAAAGAACTAGATTGTGCAATGATGAGACTGAACAAGAATGCTTACCTAAAATATATGATCCTCTTTTGAATGGACCCCATCGTGGAACAATCAAAGAATTGTATTCAGGTTCAAACATGAACGAGTATTTAATAAACTCGATAGAAGATTCTATCGAAACTCTTTGGATAAACAAACTTCATGATATCGCTCTTCCTACTGCCCTTACTACTGATTACCGAGAATTTGAAGAAAAAATAAAAAACACTTTTGATTTAAAATTGTAAATTAAAAATACAGTAAATTACTATAAAAATAAATACATAAAATAAGTAAAAGAAGAGATAAGAAGAGATTCGTCCTCCGCCTACATATTTAATAATTTCTGCTACAAATAAATTTAGAATAGCAACAGCATTCGTAATTCCATCAATTACTTGTTTATCAAAAAAATCACTTAGTTCTGCCAGCCCTCTTATACCTGTAGTTAAGGTTTTTGTATAAATAGCGTCTATGTAACCACGATTATATGACCAATTATATATAAAATTTAGTATTTTGTCCCAAATAATTCTCCTAGGACCCATTTGAACAGATAAATTTATTAAGTTCAAATTATTAAAATTGGAATAAGCAGGCCCATAGAAAAGAAACGCTATAAATATTCCGAAATATGCGATACTGACTGAAAAAATAGCATTTATCACAAATTCATCCCAATCAAAATCATAATTTGAATGTAAAAAGTTTATTGATGGAGTTAACCATCTGGATAATATATCTAAATGAATTATTCCTTGACCAAAAGGAATTCCTATGGATCCAACGAACAAAGTAACTAAGACCAATATAAGAAGTGGTAATAACATAGTATTGTCCGATTCATAAGGATATGTGGACATTTTTTTATTGGAAAAATTTTTTATAGTAATAAGAGGCCCCATCATATTGGTTACTACATTACCAACAATAGGATATACTTTTTTCGAAAAAACAGAAATTCTTTGATTATGATTCATTGTTGATAAAATCAAATTTTTTTTTTTTACTTTTTGTCCTTTTTTTCCCCAGATAGATATTGAATGGAACACATTATTTTTTTTGCCGCTGTAATTTTTACAATTACTATTTAAATGACCTTCAAAAGTAAGTAAATACATCCGAAACATATAAAATGCAGTTAATCCTGCTGTGAAACAAGCTATTATTGCAAAAATGGGTGAATACAACCAACTATCATTAAGAATTTCATCTTTGGACCAAAAACAAGCAAGAGGTGGAATACCACAAAGAGAAAGCGTGCCTAAAAAAAATGAAATTTTTGTAATTGGGACATATTTTTTTAAACCACCCATAAGAACCATATTCTGGCTTTTATCTGGGGAATACCCAACAATAGTTTCCATTGAATGAATAATGGAGCCAGATCCTAAAAACAATAATGCTTTCGAATAGGCATGAGTGATCAAATGAAATAAAGCAGTTCGATAAGATCCCATACCTAAAGCTAACATAATATAGCCCAATTGCGACATTGTAGAATAGGCTAGACTTCTTTTAATGTCTCTTTGAGCAAGAGCTAAAGTAGCTCCTAATAGTATTGTTATTATACCTACCAAAGAAATTATATTCAGTATGTAAGGTATGACTGTAAAAAGAGGAAAAAGTCGAGCTACAAGAAAAATTCCTGCTGCTACCATAGTAGCAGCATGTATAAGAGCCGAAATAGGAGTAGGGCCTTCCATAGCATCAGGTAACCATACATGAAGAGGGAATTGCGCAGACTTGGCAACCGAACCTACAAATAATAGGGAAGCACACAAAGTAAGAAATAAAGAATTGTCCCCATTATTATCAATCAAATTATTGGCTATTTCAAACAAATCCCGAAATTCAAAACTCCCCGTTATCCAATAAAGACCTAAGATTCCTAAAAATAAAAAAAAATCCCCTACACGATTAGTTACAAACGCTTTTTGACAAGCAGTTGCGGCAAGGGGTCGTGTGAACCAAAAACCTATTAATAGATACGAACACATTCCAACTAATTCCCAAAAAATATAAATTTGTATCAAATTTGAACTAGTAACTAATCCCAGCATCGAAGCGTTAAAAAAACTAATATAAGCAAAAAATGTCAAATAGCCTTGATCATGAGACATATAATTGTCACTATAAATAAGAACCATTATTCCAACAGTAGTTATTAATATTAACATAATGGAAGTAAGCGGATCTATTAAGTGGCCTAAATCTAAAGAAAAATCATTATTTAGGGTCCAAGACCATACATATTGGTAGGATGGACTGCCATTTATTTGCTGAATAGACAGATTGGCGGAAAAAATCATAACGATACTTAGTAATAAAACACTAAGAAAAGCCCATATACGACGAATATTTTTTGTTGCCGCCGGGAAAAGAAAAAGGCCTACCCCTATTGCTATAGGAACCGGAAGGGGGACGAAAGGTATGATCCACGCATATTGATACGTATATTCCATAAAAAATAAACCTTTTTTGATTGTTAAATTGTTTCCGATTCACCAACTCTTTTATATTTAGAACGGAGCAAAAAAAAATAAAGATATGAAAAGACTTTAATAGAAATAGAATTAATATAGAAATAGAATTAAGAATTCTGATGATTTCCAAATAGTCAAATAAAAACGATTAAGTCTGATAAAGTTATTCTTTTTTTTTTTTAATTAAAGATTAAGATATATGAACATGGAGAATATAATATTTTCAATCATTTCATTATTACAATAATTTAGTTTATATACATAAAACAAGTCCAAAAATTATGAAAAAAAAAAAGTACTTGATTCCGAGTATCCTATGATCCACCAATAACTCAACCCGATAAACAAAAAAACAAGGAGATTATTTTCTTATTTTCGTTAATTGATTCGGAATTCAGAATTCGGAATCATTAATCGGTTGTGAACTAGTCCGTTGGGAAACTGAGTGAGTTGCTTATATTTCTTTCAATAAAGCAACTTAAACTTATACTTGTGATTAATTTTATTGATGTTCGTCGATTTGTTACTCATCACTTCAGTTTGCACAGAGCTGCAATAATAATTTGAATTTCTGGTTCAAATAACATATCGTTTAATAAATTTATTACTAATGGATACTTATTTTTTCTAATTTGAATTAGATTAGATATACTTTCTTGATCCTCGATCAATTACAATTAATAGAAAGAGTTTTACAGTCTAGTTTTCTTAAATTAGGTAAGGATTCTTAAACTTTTCGATTTCTTTTTTGAAATTACATGAAATGCAACATGGCAAAAATAGACAATTGAAACTCTTTTTGATTCTTTTTTACCAATGGAAAGCAACTCGATTTCTATAGCCATGAATACCATGTATATATATAAATATCTTCATTCGAATATAGTTATATATATATAATACTAGTCAGTATAAATAATTCTTTCTTCAAAATATTGTATGTAAATTTGAGTAATCAAAAAATTCGATATTTTTTTGAACAATAAATGTCTTCCACATTTAACTATAAAATGAATAACCTCTGCATTTTGGAATGGCGGTTCAAAAAAAGCGTATTTCTATGTCCAAAAAGCATATTCGTAAAAATTTTTGGAAAAATAAAGTGTATTGGGCAGGAATAAAAGCTTTTTCTTTAGAAAAATCCCCGGGAATTCTAAAAGCTTTTTTGTACAACAAACAAGTAATATATTATATAATAAAGACTTGGAAAAGTCTTGGAATAATCTTAATCGATATGAACCAACGAATTCGATAATTTATAAGATAAGAAATTACCATTAATATGGTAAACTTAATGAGATGCAATTTTCTATTGTCGTATGTTGTAGGATAACATTTTTGTGTCTACTAGACAAAACAAAGGCTCGAAAAATTAGGCACAATATATCATTTTTCTCTTTACAAAGTTTTCTCTTTCTCGTTAGTGGGTTTTTGTGGGATGGGGATTGTTATTTTCCCCATCGATTCACTTTTCACAAAAATGATATTTTTCTTTTCATTTTAAAAGGCTTATTGGGTTCTGGATGCCGAATATATATTCTATGTTTTAACTTAACTTTAACTATAGAATACATTAAGATACCTATCCATAAAGCACAATATGCATTCCATAATGAAAAATCGTTTTAGAAATATTGAAGACAAATTTTCACTGGTATATCTACAGCCTACTAATTGGTTTGACTAATACTTAATTAGTTTGATAAATAGTACCACGAATTATGGGTACAATTTAAATCCTAGCAATTGGCAATTTATAGTTAATCCAGGTTTCAACCTATCCAACAAACATTTTAAACCTCCTTACAATTCTAAAATTTTTAAAGAACTTAAACCACACGAAAAACCATTCAGTGCGGTTTTAAAACTAACAACAATAGCCCCACCTCACACTACAATTAAGTAAGGTAATGATTATTGAACGTTTAAATAGTAATTTAAAGGATATTTTGAATCTTTCGGCAAAATAAATATTGCATTGAATTTACTCCTCCAATCTCGACGATTAAAAATGAATGGGCTATTATGATTTCGAGCAAGCCGCTATGGTGAAATCGGTAGACACGCTGCTCTTAGGAAGCAGTGCTAGAGCATCTCGGTTCGAGTCCGAGTAGCGGCATATTTCTAAAAAAGAAATACTAGTAAAATAAATACTATTATAATTCCTATAATGGATAGAATATAATTTCAGATCTCCATTCCATTCTTGGAGGATATCCTTTTTAGGATTTTTTATGATATTTTTTACTTTAGAACATATATTAACTCACATTTCCTTGTCGATTGTTTCAATCGTACTGACGATTTATTTGATTAACTTATTAGTCCACGAAATCGTAGGATTATATGATTCGTCGGAAAAAGGAATGGTAGCCGCTTTTTTATGTATAACAGGATTATTAGTTATTCGTTGGATTTATTCGGGGCATTTACCCTTAAGTAATTTATATGAATCATTAATGTTCCTTTCATGGAGTTTATCCATTATTCATATGCTTCCTTTTTTTAGAAAACAAAAAAATCTTCTAAGTGCAATAACTGCACCCAGTGCTATTTTGACTCAAGGATTTGCCACCTCAGGTCTTTTAACTGAAATGCATCAATCCACAATATTAGTACCTGCTCTACAATCACAGTGGTTAATGATGCACGTAAGTATGATGGTATTGAGCTATGCATCTCTTCTCTGCGGATCATTATTATCAGTAGCTCTTCTAGCCATTACATTTCGAAAAAATAAAAAAAAAATGTTAAAATGTAAAAACAACCATTTTAGGTCATTTTCATTTGGAAAAATTCAATACGTGAATGAAATAAGCCATGTTTTACAAAACAATTGTTTTATTTCGTTTAGAAATTATCACAGGCATCAATTAATTCAGCAATTGGATTGTTGGAGTTCTCGTGTCATTAGTCTCGGTTTTCTATTTTTAACCATAGGTATTCTTTCGGGAGCAGTATGGGCTAATGAAGCGTGGGGATCCTACTGGAATTGGGACCCAAAAGAAACTTGGGCATTTATTACTTGGACAATATTCGCAATTTATTTACATACTAGAACAAATGAAAATTTGCAAGGCTCAAATTCTGCAATTGTGGCTTCTATAGGATTTTTTATAATTTGGATATGCTATTTTGGAGTAAATCTATTAGGAATAGGGCTGCATAGTTATGGTTCATTCGCATTAACATTTAATTGAAAAAAAAGCAGTTACGAATAGAATATCAAATACATAATAGGAATAGCATAAGCATAGATAACGAAAGTTTGTACGAGTTTTTGAAAATCATTTGAATCAAGTCAAATGATTTTCAAAAACTACAAAAATATTTGATTACAATTTAAGTTTATTTTATTAAGTTTTAAGTTAAAGTAAATTCATTTTTTTAACTTTTTTTTAACTTTTTTATTATAAAATTATCAAATAAAAACTAACTATCTATAATTAGATATAATAGTTTCTACCTTGTCAATTGATAGTGAGAGAACGAAATCCGGATAAATACCAATACCTATTACGGGTAGAAAAATACAGATTGAAAGAAATAGTTCTCGCGGCCCAGAATCTAAAAAATGAGAATTTGGAGAATTAAATTGCTTATATCCGTAGAACATCTGACGTAACATAGATAATGAATAAATAGGAGTTAATATCATTCCAATTGCCGTTACAAAAGTTATTAGTATTTTTGGCATTAAAAGAAATTTTTGGCTCATAATTAATCCAAAAAATACTACAAATTCTGCAACAAAACCACTCATTCCAGGCAATGCAAGAGAAGCCAGCGAAAAGCTACTGAACATTGTAAATATTTTTGGCATTGGGATAGTTATTCCCCCCATTTCATCGAGATAAACAAGACGTGTTCTATCGTAACTCGTTCCTGCCAAGAAAAAAAGTGCAGCACCGATAAATCCATGAGAGATCATTTGTAAAAGGGCCCCGTTGAGTCCTGTATCAGTTATGGAACTAATTCCTATAATTATGAAACCCATATGAGATACAGAGGAATAGGCAATTCTCTTTTTTAAATTACGCTGACCCGGAGATGCTGAAGCTGCATAGATTATTTGAATTGCACCTACTATCATCAACCAGGGAGAAAATATAGAATGAGCATGGGGTAATAATTCCATATTGATACGAACCAATCCATATGCTCCCATTTTTAATAAGATTCCAGCTAAAAGCATACATGTACTGTAATGGGCTTCCCCATGGGTATCTGGTAACCATGTATGTAGAGGTATAATCGGTAATTTGATAGCATAAGCAATAAGAAATCCAAAATAGAATAGTATTTCCAATGCCACAGGATACGGCTGATTGGCTGATGTTTCAAAATTTAATGTTGGTTCATTGGAACCATATAAACCCATACCTAGAACTCCCATTAAGAGAAAAATGGAACCCCCCGCGGTGTACAAAATAAACTTTGTAGCTGAGTACAAACGTTTCTTCCCTCCCCACATGGATAAAAGTAGGTAGACAGGAATTAATTCTAATTCCCACATGATAAAAAAAAGTAAAAGATCTCGAGAAGAAAATAATCCTATTTGGCCGCTGTACATTGCTAACATAAGGAAATGGAACAATTTTGAATCTCGAGTAACTGGCCAAGCCGCTAAAGTAGCTAAAGTAGTGATGAATCCCGTGAGTAAAATGGGTCCTATGGAAAGCCCATCAATTCCCAGTCTCCAATGAAAATCAAAAAAATTGATCCATTTATAATCTTGCTCCAATTGGATTAATGGATCATCCAATTGGAAATGATAACAGAATACATAGGCCATTAGAAGTAGTTCTAATAGGCATATACAAATAGTATACCACCTAATAACCTTATTTCCTCTATGAGGGAAAAAGAAAATGAAAGTACCCGCGAATATCGGCAAAACAACAATTATAGTTAACCAAGGAAAATCATTCGTGGTAAAAACAAGATACACTTACTTTGACTTTGACCCGAAAACCCGTACTCGAGAAAAGAAAAAATTATTAGTTTGATTATTATATATATTTCTTTTCTCGAGTACGGGTTTTGTCGGTAAAGATCAAAAATGATGGATTCAAGTGGAATTTTCTCGAACGTATCAATAACCTAGACCCATGCTACGAGTTGTCTCGTGCCATAAATAAACCCGGACACTCAAAAAATCGGTTGGGCAAGCGGATTCACACCTTTTACAACCTACACAGTCTTCTGTTCTTGGAGCAGAAGCAATTTGTTTAGCTTTACACCCGTCCCAGGGTATCATCTCTAATACATCTGTGGGGCAAGCTCGTACACATTGAGTACACCCTATACATGTATCATAAATCTTTACTGAATGTGACATTGGATCTATAATTTTTTTTTAACATCATAAAATTTCGATCTAGTAAAGTAGTAAATGAATTATATATTGTAGACACCAGATGAATCAATGATTTAGTAGATTTACCAGAATCAATCTACTTCTGGATCTGCTCATGAAAGAAGGCCAAGATACTTTGATTTATTACATTTTATCAAATAGCACTATATGCTGCACATACCCATTTTTTTATTGGCAGATACTCTATATTTTTTTTTATAAACCCTATTTATTCAACAAATTCGATTGATTGATACGAGTTGATTTTCTGTTACGATGAATTGATGAAACAATAGCTAATCCAATAGCTGCTTCAGCAGCTGCAATTGCTATAACAAAAATCGAGAAAATGTCTCCTTTTAATTGGCGACTATCAAATAAATCCGAAAATGTTACGAAATTTATATTAACTGCATTCAGTATAAGCTCAAGACACATAAGCGCTCGAACCATATTTCGACTTGTAATCAATCCATAGATACCGATGCATAATAAATAGGCACTCAAAACAAGTACATGTTCGAGCATCATTGAACAACTCCTCATCAATCTCGATTCATTTCAATATGAACAACAATTTAACCGATTCAATTGACTAAAATAGAATTTTAAAAGTACGCAAAAAGGTATTGGTAATAGAAAATAGATATAAATATAGAAAAATTCCGTTTTTTTTTTTTTTTCCTTTTTTTTATACTTTATCTTTATATATTTATACATGAACAATAAAAAAAATATTTTAAAGAAGAAAAGAAGAAAAGAACAAGTCTATATTAATTTAATTAAATTAATATAATTTTATATTATTCAATTTCGAAATATTTAGTACTGACGAGCCATAGCAATTGCACCGATCAAGGCAACTAAAAGAATTATCGAAATAAGTTCAAATGGAAGAAAAAAATCTGTTGATAAATGAATCCCAATTTGTTGACCATTATTTATCAAGTCCTGCTCTATAATCTGGTTTGACCTTGTAGTCCAAATAATACCGTACCATGACGTATCTGGGATAGTAGTAATTAATGAAAAAAAAATACTTGTACAAACCAGTGAAGTGACTCCATCTCCAACAGTCCAAAGATAGAAATCTTTGTAATATTCTGAACCATTCATAAACATCACGGCAAATACAATTAATACATTTATTGCTCCCACATAAATAAGGAGCTGTGCAGCAGCTACAAAATGGGAGTTCGATGGAATATGGAATAAGGATGTACAAACAAGAACCAATCCCAACGAAAAGGCAGAAAAAATTGGATTGGTAAGTAATACCACTCCTAGACTTCCCACTATAAGACCCAATCCCAAAAAAACTAAAAGAAAATCATGTATTGGTCCAGGCAAATCCATTCTATGTAAAATAAAAGATAAATTAAGTAGAAATTTTTCATGACCTTATTGAACAAACAAAAAAAAAGAAGAGGTTACCTATTTTTTGATACCCTTCTAATTGAATTAAATCAATATAGGGTCGTGTGTGGGTTGATGTAGATATGTTTATTTATTATATGAATGATTGAATACCATTTGTTTATCTGAAAGTTTCGTTCAAAATTGCATTTTAAAAATGTCTCGATTCAATTATTTAAATTATTTATTAAATTATTTAGAGTATAGAATAATTATTCTATTTTATTTTTTTTTATTTATATATTATAATCACAGATATGATATTTATATATATATACTGTATGTAATGTAGTATTTTAATATACAGAGAATAGATAAATATATTTTTATGAATATATGAAAATCATTACTCTCAACCCCTTTAGGATTTTTAGTTATTGTCTAAGCAAAATAAAATGAAGGAAGCTTCGCTACTTTCAATCAAAACGGAATCTTAGTAATTGGTAATTGTTCTTGAATCAAGTGGTTTAGCCGTGCCTTTTTTGATTTGAGTCGAATTCCTAATTGTTCGAATTGTGGAATCTCCAATTACTGACATTGGCAACCGACCCAAAGCAATTTGATTATAATTCAACTCGTGACGATCATAAGTA